GCGATCGTAGCTTAACTAAAGCATAACACTGAAAATGTTAAGACGGGCCTTAGAACGCCTCGGAAGCACAAAGGCTTGGTCCTGACTTTACTATCAATTTTAGCCTAAATTACACATGCAAGTCTCCTCATACCTGTGAAGATGCCCTTAACCTGTTCGACACCCGAAAGTAAGGAGCAGACATCAGGCACACCCCTCCGTACCCACGACGTCTTGCTTAGCCACACCCCCAAGGGAACTCAGCAGTGATAAATATTAAGCAATTAGTGAAAACTTGACTTAGTCAGGGCTAAGCAGGGCCGGTAAAACTCGTGCCAGCCACCGCGGTTATACGAGAGGCCCAAATTGATACCTCACGGCGTAAAGCGTGGTTAAGAAACTACTCTCCCATAGGGCCGAACAGTCACAAGGCAGTTATACGCACCCGAGACTATGAAGCACTCCCCTACGAAAGTGACCCTACCTAACTTCTGAACCCACGAAAGCTATAGAACAAACTGGGATTAGATACCCCACTATGTATAGTTGTTAACTTTGATGTCGAAATACAATCGCCATCCGCCCGGGAACTACGAGCGCCAGCTTAAAACCCAAAGGACTTGGCGGTGCTTTAGACCCCCCTAGAGGAGCCTGTTCTATAACCGATAACCCCCGTTCAACCTCACCATCCCTTGTTAATCCCGCCTATATACCGCCGTCGTCAGCTTACCCTATGAAGGCATAATAGTAAGCACAATTGGCATAGCCAAAAACGTCAGGTCGAGGTGTAGCGAATGAGATGGAAAGAAATGGGCTACATTCTCTACTACAGAGAACTACAGATGACATACTGAAATTACATGTCTGAAGGAGGATTTAGCAGTAAGTAAGGAATAGAATGCCCTGCTGAAACTGGCCCTAAAGCACGCACACACCGCCCGTCACTCTCCCCAAAGATAAACCCATTCTTTATATAAAATAACCCATATAACAAGGGGAGACAAGTCGTAACATGGTAAGCGTACCGGAAGGTGTGCTTGGAATAATCAGAGTGTAGCTAAAATAGCAAAGCATCTCCCTTACACCGAGAAGGTATCCGTGCAACTCGGATCACCCTGACTGCCTTAAAGCTAGCCTCAACAATCAAGACCTTTTATTAAGATCCTAATAACTTAAATAAACTTAACCAAACCATTTTCACTCCGAGTATAGGTGATAGAAACGAAAAAAGAGCAATAGATATAGTACCGCAAGGGAACACTGAAAAAGAAATGAAACAACCCATTAAAGCTTAAAACAGCAGAGCTAATCCCTCGTACCTTTTGCATCATGATTTAGCAAGCAACTCTCAGGCAAAGAGCTCTTTAGTCTGACACCCCGAAACTGAGCGAGCTACTCCAAGACAGCCTATATTAGGGCAAACCCGTCCCTGTGGCAAAAGGGTGGGAAGAGCTTTGAGTAGAGGTGATAAACCTACCGAGCCCAGTTATAGCTGGTTGCCTGGGAAATGAATAAAAGTTCAGCCCTACTAATCCTTCCCCCCTCACATATGATTACACTATAATGATCAAGGAAAATTAGAGGAGTTAATTGAAGGGGGTACAGCTCCTTCAATAAATGATACAACTTTAACAGGTGGCTCAAGATCATATTAATTAAGGACAATAAACTAAGTGGGCCTAAAAGCAGCCACCTTAACAGAAAGCGTTAAAGCTCAAGTCTAAAAACCCGTCCTTGTATCCTGATAAATAAATCTCCATCCCTGTCCTCTTACCAGGCTGTTTTATGCCCCCATAAAAACAACTATGCTAAAACGAGTAATAAGAAGAAATTAAACTTCTCCTTGCACACGTGTAAGTCGGAACGGACCAACCACCGACCATTAAATCGACCCCAAACCAAAGAGGGTAATGAGTCAATACTATACAAGTAAACCACTCAACTTACCAATCGTTAACCCTACACAGGTGTGCCTCCAGGAAAGACTAAAAGAAGGGGAAGGAACTCGGCAAACCAATATAAAGCCTCGCCTGTTTACCAAAAACATCGCCTCTTGATCTCTAAACATAAGAGGTCCCGCCTGCCCTGTGACTATAAGTTTAACGGCCGTTTTATCTTAACCGTGCAAAGGTAGCGCAATCACTTGTCTTTTAAATGAAGACCTGTATGAATGGCATAACGAGGGCTTAGCTGTCTCCCCCCTCCAGTCAATGAAACTGACCTCCCCGTGCAGAGGCGGGGATTATTACATAAGACGAGAAGACCCTGTGGAGCTTTAGACCTAAAGTAGTGCATGTCTAAAATACTAGAAAATAAGAAAAAACCCAATGCCCCCTACTGAAGTGTCTTTGGTTGGGGCGACCGCGGGGTAAAACAAAACCCCCATGTAGACCGGGGAAACATCCCTAAAACCCAGAGCAACCACTCTAAGAAACAAAACCTTTGACTTTTTCTGATCCGGCATAGCCGATCAACGAACCGAGTTACCCCAGGGATAACAGCGCAATCCTCTCTCAGAGCCCATATCGACGAGGGGGTTTACGACCTCGATGTTGGATCAGGACATCCTAATGGTGCAGCCGCTATTAAGGGTTCGTTTGTTCAACGATTAAAGTCCTACGTGATCTGAGTTCAGACCGGAGTAATCCAGGTCAGTTTCTATCTATGATAAGCCCTTTTCCAGTACGAAAGGACCGAATTCTAAAGGGGGGCCTATACTAACAGCACGCCCCTCCCCCTCCCGCTGACACCATATAAAGCGGATAAGGGGGCTTAACCCTTACCCAAAAATAATGGAATGTTAAGGTGGCAGAATCCGGTTATTGCAAAAGGCCTAAGCCCTTTCTACAGAGGTTCAAGTCCTCTCCCTAACTATGCTAATCAACATTATTAACTACGTCATTAGCCCTCTAACCTACATAGTCCCCGTATTACTAGCCGTTGCATTCCTAACTCTAATTGAACGAAAAGTACTAGGCTACATACAATTACGAAAAGGTCCCAACATCGTCGGCCCATACGGCCTCCTCCAACCAATTGCCGACGGAGTAAAATTATTTATTAAAGAGCCCATTCGCCCCTCAACATCCTCCCCCCTTTTATTTATTGCCACACCTCTCCTCGCTCTTACCCTAGCCCTAACCCTCTGAGCTCCCATACCAATACCCTTTCCAACTACTGACCTAAACCTAAGCATTCTCTTTGTCCTCGCACTTTCAAGTCTAGCTGTCTACGCCATCCTAGGCTCTGGCTGAGCCTCAAACTCGAAATACGCCCTTGTCGGGGCTCTTCGAGCTGTTGCCCAAACCATTTCCTATGAAGTAAGTCTAGGCCTAATTTTACTTGGAACTATTATCTTTTCTGGAGGCTTCACCCTTCAAACCTTCAGCATTACACAAGAAGCAACATGACTTGCTCTTCCCGCTTGACCTCTAGCAGCTATATGATATATCTCCACCCTAGCTGAAACCAACCGTGCTCCCTTTGACCTCACTGAAGGAGAATCAGAATTAGTCTCCGGTTTTAACGTTGAATACGCAGGAGGTCCATTCGCCCTATTCTTCCTTGCAGAATACGCCAACATCCTATTCATAAATACTCTCTCAGCCGTCCTATTCCTAGGAGCCTCCTACACCCCCGGAATACCTGAATTCACCTCCATTAATCTTATAACAAAAGCAGCTCTACTTTCAATCGTATTCCTATGAGTCCGAGCATCCTACCCCCGTTTCCGATATGACCAACTAATACACCTTGTATGAAAAAATTTCCTACCAGTAACATTGGCACTAGTAATTTGACATCTCTCACTATCTACTGCTTTTGCCGGACTACCCCCTCAAGCCTAGGATTTGTGCCTGAACTAAAGGACCACTTTGATAGAGTGAATCATAAGGGTTAAAGTCCCTTCAACTCCTTAGAAAAAGAGGATTTGAACCTCTCCTCAGGAGATCAAAACTCCTAGTGCTACCACTACACCACTTTCTAGTAAAGTCAGCTAAATTAAGCTTTTGGGCCCATACCCCAAATATGTTGGTTAAATTCCCTCCTTTACTAATGAATCCTTTAATTCTCTGTATCCTACTCCTTAGTCTAGGTCTCGGAACAACCCTCACCTTTGCAAGTTCCCACTGGCTCCTTGCTTGAATAGGACTTGAAATCAATACCCTAGCTATTATTCCCCTTATAGCCCAACATCATCACCCCCGAGCAGTAGAAGCTACCACTAAATATTTCATTACACAAGCTGCTGCAGCAGCTATAATTTTATTTGCCAGCATAACAAATGCCTGAATCACAGGACAATGAAACCTCAGCGCTGAACTCCACCCCTTCCCTGCCGCAATACTAACCATAGCTTTAGCACTTAAAATAGGTTTGGCCCCCGTCCACTTCTGACTCCCAGAAGTCCTTCAAGGCTTAGACCTACTAACAGGACTAATCTTATCTACCTGACAAAAACTTGCCCCCTTTACCCTACTCTACCAAATTGTTCCCACCAACTCAAATCTCCTTATTATATTAGGACTAATCTCTACCCTTATTGGAGGCTGAGGCGGACTCAACCAACCCCAACTACGCAAAATCCTTGCCTACTCTTCAATTGCACACCTTGGCTGAATAATTCTAGTAATACAATTCAACCCCCAACTTTCCCTACTAGCCATCATAACCTACATCATAATAACCCTCGCCACTTTCCTAACCTTCAAAATTAATTCATCAACCACCATTAACACCCTCGCTGCATCCTGAACTAAAATACCCATCTTAACAACAATTGCCCCCCTTATTCTCCTCTCATTAGGAGGTCTCCCTCCACTAACAGGATTTATACCAAAATGAATAATTCTACAAGAAATAACTAAACAAGGGCTCCCCCTCACCGCAACCATTGTCGCTCTAAGCGCTCTCCTTAGCCTATACTTTTATTTACGCATTACATATGCCATAACACTAACTATCTCCCCAAACAACACCACCGCTACCACCCCCTGACGTTTCACAACAACCCAATTAACCCTCCCAATTGCCCTATCAACAACCCTAGCTTTATCCCTCCTCCCAATTACCCCCACTATCCTCACTTTAGTATCCCACTAGAGACTTAGGATAACTTAGACCAAGGGCCTTCAAAGCCCTCAGTGAAGGTTAGAATCCTTCAGTCCCTGCTAAGACCTGCGAGATTTTACCTCACATCTTCTGCATGCAAAACAAATACTTTAATTAAGCTAAGGCCTTATCTAGGTAGGAAGGCTTCGATCCTTCAAAATCTTAGTTAACAGCTAAGCGCCCAATCCAGCGAGCATCTATCTACTTTCCCCCGCTGTAGGCGGGGAAGCGGGGGAAAGCCTCGGTAAGCGCTAGCCTACTTCTTCAGATTTGCAATCTGACGTGATGACACCCCAAAGCTTTGGCAAGAAGAGGGCTCAAACCTCTGTATGTGGGGCTACAATCCACCGCTTACTCAGCCATCCTACCTGTGGCAATCACCCGCTGATTTTTCTCAACTAATCACAAAGACATTGGCACCCTTTATTTTGTATTCGGTGCTTGAGCCGGAATAGTCGGCACAGCCCTAAGTCTTCTCATTCGAGCTGAACTAAGCCAACCCGGCGCACTTCTAGGCGATGATCAGATTTATAATGTTATTGTAACCGCACATGCCTTTGTAATAATTTTCTTTATAGTAATGCCCCTAATAATTGGAGGATTTGGTAACTGACTAGTCCCATTAATAATCGGGGCCCCTGATATAGCCTTTCCCCGTATAAATAATATAAGTTTCTGACTCCTCCCTCCATCCTTCTTACTGCTTCTTGCATCTTCTGGAGTTGAAGCAGGGGCAGGAACAGGCTGAACTGTCTACCCCCCTCTAGCAGGCAATCTTGCCCATGCCGGTGCCTCTGTAGATCTTACTATCTTTTCTCTCCACTTAGCAGGAATCTCATCCATCCTAGGGGCAATCAACTTTATTACCACAATTATCAATATAAAACCCCCAGCCATCTCACAGTATCAAACTCCCCTATTCGTCTGAGCCGTTTTAGTAACAGCAGTTCTACTCCTCCTCTCACTCCCAGTACTCGCAGCAGGCATCACGATATTACTTACAGACCGCAACCTAAACACCTCTTTCTTTGATCCTGCAGGAGGCGGAGACCCCATCCTATACCAACACCTATTCTGATTCTTCGGTCATCCTGAAGTTTACATTCTAATTCTCCCCGGATTCGGAATAATTTCCCATATCGTTGCCTACTACTCAGGCAAAAAAGAACCATTCGGATATATAGGCATGGTTTGAGCTATAATAGCCATCGGCCTACTAGGCTTTATTGTATGAGCTCACCATATATTTACAGTCGGAATAGACGTAGACACTCGAGCATATTTTACCTCTGCCACTATAATTATTGCCATTCCTACAGGTGTAAAAGTATTTAGCTGATTAGCTACCCTCCATGGAGGCACAATTAAATGAGACACCCCTCTCCTATGAGCACTAGGATTTATCTTCCTATTTACCGTTGGAGGACTAACAGGCATTGTCTTAGCCAATTCCTCCTTAGACATTGTACTACACGACACATATTACGTAGTTGCCCACTTCCACTACGTTCTTTCAATGGGCGCCGTGTTTGCCATCATGGCAGCCTTTGTACACTGATTCCCTCTCTTCACAGGCTATACATTACATGACACCTGAACAAAAATCCACTTTGGAGTAATATTCATTGGAGTCAACCTTACATTCTTCCCTCAACATTTCCTAGGCCTTGCAGGCATGCCCCGTCGATACTCAGATTACCCAGACGCCTATACACTCTGAAATACAGTCTCTTCTATCGGCTCTTTAATCTCCTTAGTAGCAGTAATTATATTCCTATTTATTCTCTGAGAAGCCTTTGCCACTAAACGAGAAGTATTATCCGTTGAAATAACCACAACTAACGTTGAATGACTTCATGGATGCCCTCCACCCTACCACACATTCGAAGAACCTGCATTCGTTCAAATTCAACCCAATTTATACGAGAAAGGAAGGAATTGAACCCCCATTTGCTGGTTTCAAGCCAACCACATAACCACTCTGTCACTTTCTTATATTATACTAGTGAAATATCACATTACCTTGTCAAGGTAAAGTTGTGGGTTAAACCCCCACGTATATTAAACATAAACTAATCATGGCCCACCCCTCACAACTAGGACTCCAAGACGCGGCTTCCCCCGTAATAGAAGAACTTTTACATTTCCATGATCATGCTATAATAATTTTATTCCTAATCAGCATCTTTGTACTTTATATTATTGCAGCTATAGTTTCCACTAAATTAACAAATAAATTCATCCTAGATTCTCAAGAAATTGAAGTTGTTTGAACAGTACTCCCTGCAGTTATTCTAATCTTAATTGCAATGCCCTCTCTACGTATTCTCTATCTTATAGATGAAATTAACGACCCCCATCTTACTATTAAAGCCCTAGGACATCAGTGATATTGAAGTTATGAATATACTGACTATGAAGACCTAGCATTTGATGCATACATAATCCCCACACAAGATTTAAATCCCGGTCAATTCCGCCTACTCGAAACAGACCACCGAGTGGTAGTCCCTGTGGACTCCCCTATCCGTATATTAATCTCAGCTGAAGATGTCCTTCACTCCTGAGCAGTGCCCGCCCTAGCAGTAAAAATAGATGCAGTCCCCGGACGCCTAAACCAAACAGCCCTTGTCATCTCTCGCCCCGGAATCTACTATGGACAATGCTCAGAAATTTGCGGAGCTAACCATAGCTTTATACCTATCGTAGTTGAAGCAGTACCCCTACAATACTTTGAATCCTGATCCTCAATAATTCTCCAAGACATCTCACTGGGAAGCTAAAACGGGGAAAGCGTTAGCCTTTTAAGCTAAAAATTGGTGGCTCCCAACCACCCCCAATGACATGCCACAACTAAATCCCGCTCCTTGATTTATAATCCTTATTTTCTCATGAATTATTCTCCTAACCATCGTCCCCCTCAAAGTAACAGCCCATAAAATACCTAAGCCCTGCACTAACCAAATCTCCTCTACTAACAAAACAAAATCCTGACCCTGACCATGACTTTAACCTTCTTCGATCAATTTTTAAGCCCCACATGTTTAGGTATCCCACTCGTACTAGTTGCCCTTACTCTTCCCTGATTATTATTCCCAACCCCAACCAACCGCTGACTCAATGGTCGTCTTTTAGCCCTCCAAGGCTGAGCTATTACACGATTTACAAGTCAACTTCTCATGCCCGTTAATCTTGGAGGCCATAAATGAGCCACCTTCTTCGTCTCTCTAATAATGTTCCTTATTACACTCAACATATTAGGACTCCTTCCTTATACATTCACTCCAACCACTCAACTATCACTAAATCTAGGCCTTGCTGTCCCACTATGACTCTCAACCGTTATCGTCGGAATACGTAATCAACCCACCCATGCACTCGGACATTTACTCCCAGAAGGAACCCCAACCCTACTAATTCCCATCCTAATTATTATCGAAACAATTAGCCTATTCATTCGACCCTTAGCACTTGGCGTTCGATTAACAGCAAATTTAACAGCCGGACACCTCCTTATCCAGCTAATCTCTACAGCAGTGTTCGTATTACTTCCCCTTATACCAACTGTCGCAATTACTACAGGTATTATTCTATTCATGCTCACACTACTCGAAGTAGCTGTCGCCATAATTCAAGCTTACGTATTTGTACTCCTATTAAGCCTCTACCTACAAGAAAACATCTAATGGCCCACCAAGCACATGCATACCACATAGTTGACCCCAGCCCATGACCCCTAACAGGCGCAATCGCTGCCCTCTTAATAACATCAGGTCTCGCTGTATGATTCCACTTCCAATCAACCACCCTTATAACCCTTGGACTCATCCTACTCCTTCTAACCATATTCCAATGATGACGTGATATTATCCGAGAAGGTACCTTTCAAGGTCACCACACACCCCCAGTACAAAAAGGATTACGCTACGGAATAATCTTATTTATTACATCAGAAGTATTCTTCTTTCTAGGCTTCTTCTGAGCTTTCTACCATGCTAGTCTCGCCCCAACCCCCGAACTCGGAGCCTGCTGACCCCCAACAGGAATTACTACACTAGACCCCTTTGAAGTCCCCCTACTTAACACCGCAGTCCTACTTGCCTCTGGAGTTACAGTCACCTGAGCCCACCATAGCATTCTAGAAGGTGAACGAAAAGAGGCCATTCAATCCCTCCTACTAACCATTCTACTAGGCTTCTACTTTACATTCCTCCAAGCCATAGAATATTATGAAGCCCCCTTTACCATCGCTGATGGAGTATATGGAACAACCTTCTTTGTCGCCACTGGTTTCCACGGCCTTCATGTAATTATCGGATCCGCCTTCCTAGCTGTCTGCTTGATACGACAAATTGTATATCACTTTACCTCCCAACATCACTTTGGTTTTGAAGCAGCCGCATGATACTGACACTTCGTAGATGTTGTCTGACTTTTCCTCTATATCTCTATCTACTGATGAGGCTCATAATCTTTCTAATATTAATAAAGTATACGTGGCTTCCAACCACCCAGTCTTGGTCAAAATCCAAGGAAAGATAATGAATTTAATCTCAACAGTCCTACTTATTGCTTCTGTACTCTCTATTGTTCTTATCTTTGTCTCCTTCTGATTACCCCAGCTCAACCCTGACTATGAAAAATTATCCCCCTACGAATGTGGATTTGACCCACTAGGAAGCGCTCGACTACCCTTCTCCCTCCGATTCTTCCTAATCGCCATCCTCTTCCTTCTATTTGATCTAGAAATTGCCCTTCTCCTACCCCTCCCCTGAGGAGATCAACTAACCAATCCCCTTATAACCTTCATCTGAGCCTCCTCTGTACTCGCCCTTCTCACTCTTGGCCTAATCTACGAATGAACACAAGGAGGCCTAGAATGGGCTGAATAGGTGGTTAGTATAGCTTAAAATACTTGATTTCGGCTCAAGAGTCTGTGGTGAAACTCCACAACCCCCTAATGACTCCTACCCACTTCACTATCTCCTGCACTTTCCTTCTAGGCATAATAGGCCTGGCATTCCATCGAACCCACCTACTCTCTGCCCTTCTCTGTCTAGAAGGCATAATACTCGCCCTCTTCATCGCACTCTCCTTATGAGCCCTACAATTAGATGCAACAGGCTACTCTACTGCCCCCATAATTATACTCGCATTCTCAGCCTGTGAAGCAAGCGCAGGGCTCGCCCTCCTAGTAGCCACCGCCCGTACACACGGGTCCGACCACCTCCAAACCCTAAACCTCTTACAATGCTAAAAATTCTCATCCCAACAATTATGCTTATTCCTGCAACCTGGCTCTCCCCCGCTAAATGAGTCTGATCCCTTACCTTAGGTCAGAGTATATTAATTGCTATTTTTAGTCTTACATGACTTAAAAATATCTCCGAAACTGGGTGAACTACTATAAACCCCCTCACTGCAACAGACCCACTCTCAACCCCTCTCTTAATCCTCTCTTGCTGACTTCTTCCACTAATAATCCTAGCCAGCCAAAATCACATTGCCCCTGAACCCATTAATCGACAACGCATATACCTCACCCTCCTCATCACCCTTCAACTCTTCCTTATTATAGCCTTCGGAGCTACCGAAATAATCCTATTTTATGTAATATTTGAAGCAACCTTAATCCCCACCCTCCTAATCATCACACGATGAGGAAATCAAGCAGAACGTCTTAATGCCGGAACATACTTCCTATTTTATACCCTTGCAGGTTCTCTCCCTCTCCTAGTAGCCCTCCTAATGCTTCAAAATGATACCGGAACCCTATCCCTTCTAGTATTACACTATACAAAACCCCTATTTCTCCTCACCTACGGAGACAAGCTCTGATGAGCCGCATGCCTCCTAGCCTTCTTAGTCAAAATGCCCCTCTACGGCATACATTTATGACTCCCTAAAGCCCACGTAGAAGCCCCTGTTGCAGGCTCCATAGTCCTCGCAGCCGTACTACTTAAACTTGGAGGTTACGGAATAATACGTCTTATAGTAATACTAGAACCCCTATCAAAAGAAATAATCTATCCTTTTATAGCACTTGCACTATGAGGTGTAATCATAACAGGCTCAATCTGCCTACGCCAAACAGATTTAAAATCCCTAATCGCCTACTCATCAGTCAGTCACATGGGCTTAGTAGCCGGGGGTATTCTCATTCAAACTCCCTGAGGTTTCACAGGCGCCCTTGTACTAATAATTGCCCACGGTCTTGCATCCTCCGCTCTCTTCTGCCTTGCCAATACCAATTATGAACGCACCCACAGTCGAGTTATAGTACTTGCCCGGGGCCTACAAATAGTACTGCCACTAATAGCAACCTGATGATTCACTGCCAGCCTGGCAAACCTAGCCCTCCCTCCTCTCCCCAACCTCATAGGAGAACTAATAATCCTTACCTCCTTATTTAGCTGGTCTATATGAACCTTGGTACTCACAGGATCCGGCACACTAATTACAGCCGCCTACTCCCTCTATATATTCCTTATAACACAACGAGGCCCAATCCCCCAACACATCATCGCCCTATCCCCCTCTTTTACCCGAGAACACCTCTTAATCTCCCTCCACTTAATTCCCCTCCTCATACTTATTCTTAAACCCGCACTACTCTGAGGTTGATTTGCCTGCAGATATAGTTTTAATTAAAACCTTAGATTGTGATTCTAAAGATAGGCGTTAAAATCCCCTTATCTGCAGAGAGAGGCCCGATGGCAATGAAGACTGCTAATTTATCACCCCCACGGTTAAACCCCGAGGCTCCCTCGAATGCTCCTAAAGGATAATAGCTCATCCATTGGTCTTAGGAACCAAAAACTCTTGGTGCAACTCCAAGTAGTAGCTATGCATTTAGCAGCCCAAGCATACACTTCAAGTCTCCTACTTACCATCGCCATCCTTATATTCCCCTTACTCGGCCCACTCAACCTCCACCTTCTAAAACCCACCCTCCTCCCTACCATCGTAACAAATGCTGTAAAATCCGCATTTCTAGTAAGCCTAATCCCTCTCTTAATTTATATAAATACAGGCACAGAAACCCTCACCATCACATGGCTGTGAATGACTACAACAACCCTAGATATTACCCTAGGCTTTCAATTCGACCTCTACTCAGCAATTTTCATACCTATCGCCCTCTATGTAACATGAGCAATCCTAGAATTCGCAACCTGATATATACATTCAGACCCCTACGTAGGCCGCTTCTATAAATACCTCCTTACCTTCCTTATTGCCATACTAATTCTAGTCTCAGCTAACAACATATTTCAATTATTCATTGGCTGAGAAGGTGTTGGAATCATATCCTTCCTCCTAATTGGCTGATGATTCGGACGTACATCTGCTAACGCAGCCGCCCTCCAAGCAGTCGTATACAACCGAGTAGGAGATATCGGCCTACTTCTAGGAATAACATGACTAGCAACCAACCTAAATTCTTGAGATCTTCAACAAATTTTTATCTCGAGCAAAAATATAGACCTACTTATCCCCCTAGTCGGCCTAATCCTCGCCGCAACAGGGAAATCAGCACAATTTGGACTCCACCCCTGACTACCTGCCGCCATAGAAGGCCCCACACCGGTCTCCGCCCTACTCCACTCAAGTACCATAGTTGTAGCCGGAATTTTCCTTCTTATTCGAATAAGTCCAATAATTGAAAATAATCAAACCGCTCTATCCATCTGTCTCATTCTAGGAGCTCTTACAACACTATTTACAGCCACCTGTGCCCTTACACAAAACGACATCAAGAAAATCGTAGCCTTCTCAACTTCCAGCCAACTAGGTCTAATAATAGTAACAATCGGACTCAACCAACCCCATCTAGCATTCCTTCATATCTGCACCCACGCCTTCTTCAAAGCAATACTCTTCCTCTGCTCAGGCTCTATAATCCACGCCCTCAACGACGAACAAGATATCCGAAAAATAGGAGGCCTCCTCCCCCTTGCCCCAACCACCTCTACCTGTTTAACAATTGGGAGCCTCGCTCTCACTGGAACCCCCTTCCTATCAGGCTTCTTTTCCAAAGACGCAATTATTGAAGCACTAACCACATCAAACGTAAACGCCTGAGCCCTCACTCTTACACTTATTGCCACCTCCTTCACAGCTGTTTATAGCCTCCGTCTCATTTTCTTTGTTGTAATAGGTACTCCCCGATTCTCCTCCCTCTCCCCCATCAATGAAAACACCCCCGCCGTAATTAATCCCCTCAAACGACTAGCCTGAGGAAGCATCCTTGCAGGCCTCTTAATTACCTCCCACACCCTTCCACTTAAAACCCCAGTACTAACAATACCCCTTGAACTTAAATTAGCCGCCCTTATTGTATCCCTTGCCGGACTCTTCCTCGCCCTCGACCTAGCCTCCCTCACAAGTAAACAATTTAAACTTACCCCACTACTAGGCCCTACCCATTTCTCCACTACCCTCGGCTTTTATCCAATAATCACCCACCGAATAGTTCCACAAGCTACCCTCACTCTTGGCCAAAAAATTGCCAACCAACTCGTAGACCAAACATGATTAGAAAAACTGGGCCCAAAGGCTATCACCTCTATTTCAACACCTCTAGCCTCCACTACCAGCAACATACAGCAAGGACTTATTAAAACCTATCTCTCCCTATTTGTCCTTACCCTCATATTAATATTTTTAATCACAATTTCCTAACTGCTCGAAGAGCTCCCCGAGATAACCCCCGAGTTAGTTCTAACACTACGAATAGTGTCAATAACAATACCCAAGCACTTATCACCAATAATCCTCCCCCAAAAGAATACATCAAAGCAACACCCCCTACATCCCCACCAAGAACTGAAAAATTTTTCAATTCATTAACCGGCACCCAGAACCCCTCATATCATCCCCCTCAAAAATAAGAAACTCCCCCTATAATCAAAGCAATATACCCCAAAACATAACTCATGACAACCCACCGCCCCCATGCCTCTGGATAGGGCTCCGCAGCCAAAGCTGCAGAATAAGCAAATACTACCAACATACCCCCCAAATAAATTAAAAAAAGTACTAAAGAAAGAAATGACCCTCCATATCCAACTAAAATCCCACACCCCACACCCGCTACTATCACCAATCCAAGAGCAGCAAAATAAGGAGAAGGATTAGAAGCAACCGCAATCAACCCAAATATAAGTCCAACTAATAATATACATATAACATAAGTCATAATTCCTGCTCGGACTCTAACCAAGACTAATGACTTGAAAAACCACTGTTGTATTCAACTACAAGAACCACAATGACCAGCCTCCGGAAAACCCACCCACTCCTAAAAATTGCTAACGACGCAGCCGTTGACCTTCCAACCCCCTCAAACATTTCCGTTTGATGGAATTTCGGTTCCCTCCTCGGCCTCTGCCTCGTTGCCCAAATTCTAACAGGACTATTCTTAGCTATACACTACACCTCTGACATCCAAATAGCATTCTCATCTGTAGTACACATCTGCCGTGATGTAAATTATGGCTGACTTATTCGCAACATACACTCCAATGGAGCTTCCTTCTTTCTCCTTTGCCTTTATATACATATCGCACGAGGCCTTTACTACGGCTCCTACCTCTACAAAGAGACCTGAAATATCGGCATAGTACTCTTCCTTCTTGTAATAATAACTGCCTTCGTTGGTTACGTACTACCCTGAGGACAAATATCATTCTGAGGCGCCACAGTCATTACAAATCTCCTATCAGCTGTCCCCTACATTGGCAACGACCTCGTACAATGAATCTGAGGTGGCTTCTCAGTTGACAACGCCACACTTACACGATTTTTCGCATTCCACTTCTTGTTTCCCTTTATCATTGCAGCCGTAACTCTCATTCACCTTCTCTTTCTACACGAAACAGGATCTAATAACCCTGTTGGCATCAACTCAAATGCAGATAAAATCTCCTTTCATCCTTATTACACCTATAAAGACCTCCTAGGATTCGCCGTCCTTCTTATCGCACTTACATCCCTTGCCCTCTTCTCCCCCAACTTACTTGGAGACCCAGATAATTTCATCCCCGCCAACCCCCTTGTCACTCCCCCACATATCAAGCCTGAATGATATTTTCTATTTGCATACGCTATTCTCCGATCCATCCCTAATAAACTAGGAGGAGTACTAGCCCTCCTATCCTCCATCCTCGTACTTTTAGTCGTACCCCTCCTACACACATCAAAACAACAAGGATTAGTCTTCCGACCTATAACACAACTACTATTCTGAACACTCGTCGCAGATATACTGATTTTAACATGAATCGGAGGTATACCCGTAGAAAACCCTTTCGTCATCATTGGACAAGCAGCTTCCGTCCTTTACTTCTCCCTATTCCTCATCCTATTCCCCCTAGCAGGCTGAATAGAAAATAAAGCCCTTCAATGAAGTTGCCCTAGTAGCTCAGTTGCTAGAGCACCGGTCTTGTAAACCGGACGCCGGAGGTTAAAATCCCCCCTAGTGCTCAGAGAGAAGAGATTTTAACTCCCACCCCTAGCTCCCAAAGCTAAGATTCTTAATTAAACTACCCTCTGATAAATAACCACCCCACCCCTTCAAATTTTAACATCACATTTTTCTAATTTTATACATTTCCCCCAAATATTTTGAATACAGCTTTTTAATCTCCTCAAATTTCCCCCACCCCGGAAATCATCACATTTATAATCAAAATATTAATTTTGATACAGCATTTTTCTTCCCTTAAAACTCCTCTCACCCTAAATTTTGAACATCACACTTTTTATTATTTCTCCGAATTCTGCCCTACCCCCCCCCCC